ACCCAAGTTAATTCGCGAGGTTTTTTAAAACCACCGGTGAGGTATACACGAAATACGTGCAGGATCATCATTAGGACCATCATACTTGCCGACCATCGATGAACTGATCGGATTAACCAACCAAAGTTAGCTTCAGTCATTATATATTGAACAGAAGCAAAAGCCTCAGTAACAGTTGGACGGTAATAAAAAGTCATAGCAAATCCCGTAGCTACTTGTACTAAAAAACAAGTAAGGGTAATTCCTCCTAGACAATAAAATATGTTGACATGCGGAGGAACATATTTACTAGTTATATCATCTGCAATCGCCTGAATCTCAAGACGTTCTTCGAACCAATCATAAACTTTATTGAGATAGGTAAACCAAGGTTACTCCCCCTCCAAGAACTGTATATGAGAATTTCATCTCGTACAGCTCAAACAAAAAAACAGACCCAAATACTGATTGAAACGGATCTGGAATATAAAGTTTTCAACTTCTCTCTCATTCAATATTATTTAAAGATATGAAAGAGTAAAAATGCGAAAGCTCTTCTTTGTGGTTAAATGCCAAAAAATCAAGTCAGCTCATACGTCTTTATGTTGTGTTGATCGTTACAGGCCTCTTGAATCTTCTAGATTACCTATCTTTATTGTCTTTTTTATTTGGTATTTGTATGGAATGGGAATGCGGATTTATTCTTGTTTTATTTATTATTGATAGGAATTCTCTTGTTAAGACCCTACTTAACTAATCAATTGAAACCTCAGATTCATACGAAAACCACGATAATTCAATGAAACCTTCAAAGTCCAAAGTTCACTGAGTGAGAACCATTGGATCATCACTTATTCAATCAAAAAAATAGCTATAATGACTAAAAACATAAAATACAAAGAAACGTTTGTCCTTTGATCCAAATAAGAGTTTAAAAGCATAAAAATATTTTGATTTATTAAAGTTTATAAGATAGAACGTAAAGAAGTCCGGCTACGAAGTCTGAGTATTAAGTATGAATCATAGTTCGAATACTTTGTGATCTATTTGATCTATTCCGTGCTCCAGATACTCAAATAAATATCCGACGAAGTAAAACCATCTTGATAAAGATGACAGACCCCATTCTCTGTACTATCTATAGGGTCAATTCTAACAAGTCACACACTCATATTCCGGAAATATACAATGCAGAAAAAAATTTCGCGGTCGAACTACCAAAGGAGAATAGGCTAAAATTTTTAGACCTACATACTTTACTTTTTTGTATCGAACTAAAAGCTAGGACTTCAAGATTCTTCTCAGTCTAATTCACTGAAATTCCATCCAGTAGAACAGAAGAATTATAAATCTCCAAAATAATAGATAGGAATACCGCAAATAGAGCCATTGCAACACCCATCAAAGGGGTCGTTCCCCATCCAGGAGCTACTTTACCATATTCGGAATTCAATGGTTTCAATAACTTCCCTACAGTAGTGCTTCTTGGACCAGATCTAGAACTATCCTCAACAGTTTGTGTAGCCATAAATCTTATTTTGTATTGATTACGATCTGTTGACTTTGTATACCATTCCGTTGTAAATAAACAATCTTAGCATAGATCCATTGTGGTCTTTCAATTTTATAATAATGGAAACAGCAACCCTAGTCGCCATCTTTATATCTGGGTTACTTGTAAGTTTTACTGGGTATGCTCTATATACTGCCTTTGGGCAACCCTCTCAACAACTAAGAGATCCGTTCGAGGAACACGGGGACTAGTTGACGTAATCAGCCTCCAAATATTTGGAGGCTGATTACGTCAATGAAGATAATGAAAAATTATTTCATTTTTTAGTTGAAATTTTAGGTGGTTCCCGAAAAAAAATAGCGAAAAAAATTATCCCTAAAGTCGATACTAAGAGAAATGTATAAACCAATGCTTCCATAAATTTGATCGTGGTTTACAATTATAGCTTTCATACCTGTTTTGTTTATGTTTACTTAGGAGTATCCCTCCGGATAAAGAAAGAAAAAGAGTCAAAGAAACGACAGCGATTTAAATCAAGATTCCTAGAGTACCCTACCTATTAAATAAAATCGCAAACATAAACTAGAAGAAAAAAGCAATGTTGCATCAGACTGCTTGTCTTTTTGTAGTTGGATCTCCAAGTTTTTGGAATGCCCCAAATTCCACTTGAGCATCCAAATCTGGATCAATACCAGCAAAAACATCTCTGAAGAGGGTTCTAGCACCATGCCAAATGTGTCCAAAGAAGAAAAGTAGAGCAAACGAAGCATGCCCAAAAGTAAACCAACCTCTTGGACTGCTACGAAAAACACCATCGGATTTCAAAGTAGCACGATCTAATTCAAAAATCTCACCCAATTGAGCCCGTCTAGCATATTTTTTCACAGTTGCGGGATCACTATAACTCACTCCATTGAGTTCACCACCATAAAACTCAACAGTTACACCTACTTGTTCGACACTATATTTTGATTCTGCCCTTCTAAACGGTACGTCGGCTCTAACAATTCCGTCTCCGTCTACCAAAACAACCGGAAATGTTTCAAAAAAAGTAGGCATACGGCGTACAAAAAGTTCACGCCCTTCTTTATTTCTAAAGACGGGGTGTCCTAACCATCCAACAGCTATTCCATCCCCATTGTCCATTGAACCCGCTCGGAATAACCCCCCTTTTGCTGGATTATTACCAATATAATCATAAAAAGCTAATTTTTCAGGAATTTTAGACCACGCTTCTGATACACTTTTATTTTCAGCTAGCCCAGCACTAACTCTTCGATATATTTCTTGTTGAAAGTATCCCTGATCCCATTGATAACGAGTAGGACCAAATAATTCGATGGGAGTAGTTGCAGAACCATACCACATAGTTCCAGCAACAACAAAAGCTGCAAAAAAGACAGCAGCAATACTACTGGAAAGGACGGTTTCAATATTTCCCATACGTAATCCTTTGTATAGACGTTGAGGCGGACGAACACTAAGATGGAATAAGCCCGCTAATATACCCAGCGTCCCTGCTGCAATATGATGAGATGCTATTCCTCCCGGAACAAAAGGGTCAAAACCCTCCACGCCCCACGCCGGGTTTACGGGTTGGACCTTTCCGGTTAGTCCATATGGGTCGGATACCCATATTCCAGGACCATATAATCCTGTTACATGAAATGCGCCAAAACCAAAGCAAGCCACTCCTGAAAGAAATAAATGAATTCCAAAAATCTTGGGCAAATCCAAAGAAGGTTTTCCTGTACGTTCATCACTAAAAATTTCTAGATCCCAATATACCCAATGCCAAATAGCTGCCAAGAAGCACAAGCCAGAAAACACGATATGTGCTCCGGCTACCCCTTCGTAACTCCAAAGACCCGGATTCGTTATAGTCCCTCCTGTAATATTCCAACCGCCCCATGAATTGGTTATTCCTAAACGAGTCATGAAAGGTATAACAAACATACCTTGTCTCCACATTGGATCAAGAACAGGGTCGGAGGGATCAAAAACTGCTAATTCATATAGAGCCATCGAACCGGCCCAACCAGCAACCAGAGCAGTATGCATTATATGAACAGCAATCAAACGGCCGGGATCATTCAATACAACAGTATGAACACGATACCAAGGCAAACCCATGGAAATACCCCTTTATCAACGAAAAATAGACACTATGTAACTTTATTGCATTGTAAAAAACTATGTTACGGACCCCCTTTTTTAGGTAATTTTTTCGAAGAAAGGATTAATATTTGTTCTATAAGGATTAATATTTGTTCTATTCTGTTATTAATAATGGAACAATTTTATTCATAGGAAAAAAGGGAAGCGGATCTATTCTATATCTGATAAGTACCAATACGCAATGGGGGTGAATTCTATTTTATATGAACCAAGATAGCTATTGTTGTTCATCATTCAGAAGCCCGTTCGTAAAAAAATTCCTTTAGTTTTATTCATTCTCTCTTACTTTACTTTTATTTTATATTTTATTTTAGTTTATTCAACTTATGTATTAAATATGATTAATTTAAATATGATTAATAAAGTAGGAAAAAAGGATAATATTCTTAAAAAAAAAAACCCCAGTCTTACGTTTCCACATCAAAGTGAAATAGAGAACTTCATTCTCTTTTTTTTTTATTTCATGCCTATTGGCGTTCCAAAAGTACCTTTTCGAAGTCCTGGAGAAGGAGATACATCTTGGGTTGACATATAGTGCGACTTGTCAGATATATTGGGCTATATGGGATTTCCCCATTTTCTCCCTCGATCGAGATATCCTCTGTTTCGCCCAAAAAAATTGATTGAATTATCAAAAATTTGTAACGCGAAGCGAAAAAAATAAAGTGGAATTAAATGCAGGGAGTATTTAGATTGATATTAGATTATCAAAAATTTTTTATGGTTTACGTGATCGGACTAATAAAATTAAGTATCCAGGCTCCGTTTAGCAAAAACCCAATTAATATATAATATTTTAATAATTACTACTTATATGATATGCAAAATTATGATAAAAAATTCTATTAAAAAATACAAAAAATTGAAACAGGGTCATCTAAAACTGTTGATCAAATCAAATAATATAATTAAAAATTTGTTCACTATTTGACAGAAGACATGTGAAAGAAATGAATTGAAAAAAAAAGGAGTAGTAAAAAAAAGACGCGGTATTTGGTTCATTTGTCCTATATGTGCAAATCAAAATCGGGCAAATTTTTCCTTTTACTCGGGGTAGAGCATAAACCTAAAAAATGGAATAAAAAAAAGAAGAAGCCCCTTCAGGAACAAGAAAAAACCATCGCCATTTCAACTGAATCTCGATGAAAAAAAATATCAATGAATCTAGTTAGTCTGACAGGCTTAATCAATCGTTTTATTTTTATTATAGGATTATAATATGGACCAAAACTTATTTTTTTTTATTTAAAAAGGGAGCAAGCCCTTCCCTTATTAAGTTATAAAGAAAAGCCTTATATGAAAAAAGGGGGTTGGAATCGACACATTGATTTTTTCACAATTTTTGTTGAACCGTATGCATCAAAAGGTGCCTGTACGGCTCCTAAGGAATAAAATTTTATCCTAATCAACCGACTTTATCGAGAAAGATTATTTTTTTTAGGCCAAGAGGTTGATACCGAAATATCGAATCAACTTATTAGTCTTATGATATATCTCAGTATAGAAAAGGATACAAAAGATCTTTATTTGTTTATAAACTCTCCTGGTGGATGGGTAATATCTGGAATGGCTATTTATGATACTATGCAATTTGTGCGACCCGATGTACAGACAATATGCATGGGATTGGCCGCTTCAATAGCATCCTTTATCCTAGTCGGAGGAGCAATTACCAAACGTATAGCATTCCCTCACGCTTGGCGCCAATGAGTTTTTTAGTTTCGAGAAAAAAATACTATGCCTTCGCCATCGGAAATATGAATTAGTTAAGTAATAATAGCATGGCACTTCGAATTCGATATGAAATTTTTTAGATTAAAAAATTTAGATTATATATTGAAAGAGTAGTATGAGATAAGGAAGGAGTATTTCAAATGATATCTTACCTATTCGGGCACATCTCAGCGTCACAAACTTTGTTTTCACACCGGAAGCTTATTTACAAAATAAAAAAAAAAAAAGACACTTTGGGATTGCTGAATCATAGACGAATCAAAAAAATGATATATAAAGCAACGGAACCATCATAGTATTTTTTTAACTCCTACAAAAAAGAAGGATGGTAATTGGATCATTTATGGATCTGCGTATAATACAACCTATATTTTGTTTTCTTTCGCCGAAAGGAAAGGTCAAAAACGTAAATTCCATTGTGGAGCCGTATGCAATGCACAAAAAAAGCCTGTACGGTTATTCAATTTTCTCTGTTTTTTTGGTTATCTCGCCTCATTCTGCGAAATAGAAGAACCTTTTCTATTATATCATCAGGGTAATGATCCATCAACCCGCTAGTTCGTTTTATGAGGCACAAACGGGAGAATTTATCTTGGAAGCGGAAGAACTACTAAAACTTCGCGAAACCATCACAAGGGTTTATGTACAAAGAACGGGGAAACCTATATGGGTTGTATCCGAAGACATGGAAAGGGATGTTTTTATGTCAGCAACAGAAGCCCAAGCTCATGGAATTGTTGATCTTGTAGCGGTTCAATAAAAAATAGGAGCGATTTCATGCAAATCTACAATAATTGCTAATTTTATATCTTTTTAGATTAAAGGTTTTGTTTCATATTCTCTTCAATATAAAATAAAAAAATATATATTGAAGAGAATCTTGAAGAGAAGTAATTCAGAATTAGCCGGTTAGAACTAATCTAAACCAGCCCATTATTTATATGATTCCGTATGCCAACCATTAAACAACTTATTAGAAATACAAGACAGCCAATCCGAAATGTCACGAAATCCCCAGCGCTTCGGGGATGCCCTCAGCGACGCGGAACATGTACTCGGGTGTATGTGCGACTCGTTTAGATCATAGACTGAGACACAAAAAATAAATTCTTTTTGAAATATCAAGGATCAGTACCTGTGAATAAAATAGAATGGAGGAACTCGATTCATTATTTAAAAAAGATAGATCGTTCATATCTTCTATTGTGTATGAAACTTATGGTTTACATTGATGCAAATCCAATCAACTCCATTTTTTAGAAAACCCCCAATGATAACAAATGGTTATCCATTAAGCGGGGGAAATTCCATTTTTTATTAAAAAGATTCCACTTTTGAAAGAAAAAAACGGACTAACAGGGTAAACGACCAAATCAATTTTAAAAATTAAATACCGTTACTGTATAAAGTGAATCTCGTTGTGAAAGACCTATTACTGGAATATTCATGGGGTAGAGCCAAAGAATGTGAATTGTACAAGTTACCAATAGTATTGATTAATTAAAAGAAGGAGCTCCGGTGTATAGAGAGGACCTCACCGTTTTATAAGTAACCATAGAAACGATGGAACCCACTATTTATCCATTTATATTTACTACTTTTTGTAGTTATTCTATTTTTTTATATCAAGTATAAAGGCAATTTATCCTTTCAAAGCAAAGGAAAATACCTAGCAAAAAATAGTGGTGGGGAAGGTTAGAGTAGCAAAAGCCATTGGAATTTTTTTTTATACATTGGAATAATTCGTTTGGTTATTAATGACTAGTAAAGGGGAAAATAATAACTAAAAAAAAATTAGTTATTCATCAAAGTTTGATTTATTCAATGACTAGAATTAAACGCGGATATATAGCTCGGAGGCGTAGAACAAAACTTCGTTTATTTGCATCAAGCTTTCGAGGGGCTCATTCACGACTTACACGAACTATGACTCAACAGAGAATAAGAGCTTTAGTTTCGGCTCATCGGGATAGGGGTAAAAGAAAAAGAGATTTTCGTCGTTTATGGATCACTCGAATAAATGCCGTAATTCACGAAATGGGGGTATTCTATAGTTATAACCTATTCATACACAATCTGTACAAGAAGCAATTACTTCTTAATCGGAAAATACTTGCACAAATAGCTCTATTAAATAAGAGTTGTCTTTATACGATTTCAAATGAGATCAAAAAATAAGGGGATTGGAAGAAATCCACTAAAATATTTGAAATAGAGTTGTAAAGAGAATGAGCTCGGGGAAGGTAGAGTAGAAATTAGTATTATAAAAAAAAGTCGTCAAAACAAAACGAGGGTTTTCTTTTTGACGATTCTTTGACGTAACAATCAAATTTTGATTCTTGATTGTATTTTTCGAACAAAATATTAATATTTTTTTTAATTCCTTCAGATTGGAATTGTTATTCAATTGAAGAATAAGTCTATTTTTTTCTGGTTCTAAGGCTAGTAGTTCTAGGGGTCGACTCACTTCTTTCAAATTGTTTCTGATTATTAAGAAAAGGTAACAAAGATAAAATACGAGCTTGTTTTATAGCAATAGTAATTAATCGTTGTTGTTTTAAAGTCACTCTATTCACCCGTCTAGATAATATTTTTCCTTGTTCACTAATAAATCGACTAATTAAACTAATGTTTCTATAATCAATTCGATCCCCCGATTGGATCGGGGGCAAACGCCTACGAAAAGATCGCTTGGATTTAGTAAAAGGTCGCTTAGATTTATTCATAATTTTTTTTTCCTTATCTCTAAAATCCTATTTTGATCGGATCAAAATAAAAATGATTTCTATTTCTATATAGGATAGAGTTTCTATAATAGAATTAAGAATATAGTATTAGATTTCTTTCTATTGATTTATTTGTTTATATTTATATATATGTAATAATATATAGATACTATCATTATTCCTGTTCTTAAAATAAAAGTTGACATACAAGCACTAAATTTGATCTATTTCTTGATTTCCCCGTGAATTGTATGTTTATAACAATATGGACAGAATTTTATCAATTCCAATCGACTAGGGGTGTTATGCCGATTCTTTTGAGTAATATATCTGGAAATTCCCGCGGATTCTTTCTTAATATCATTTCGAACACAACTGGTACATTCCAAAATAATTGTTACTCGAACATCTTTACCCTTGGCCATGAAACCTCCTTTGAATTTATGATTCACCCCAATCTTCTATTTTAATTTTAGGATCCAGAAAGAACAAGAACCAAAAAAATAGAAGCGGTTAACTAAAAAAAATTTCTGAAATATTTCGTTGCAATGAATATTAATTAGTAATAAAAAAATAAAATAATAAGCAATACAATGATTTTTTGAAAACTATATTTAAAATCTTTGTACAGTATTTTTTTTTAAGTATTTCATAGGAGACTCTTTCCCTAGCAACACTTTTTTTCGTTCTATTACTAATTTAATTGGATCCTGAACCCTCGTTTTTATGACCTTTCGTCCCCCCCTTTTTTTTTTCTAATTAATTATAAAAAAATAATTAGAAAAAAAAAAAGGGGGGATTAGTCCCCGATTGTTGATCATATCTCTAAATTTTTTCACCCTTTCTGATGTTAATAACTAGAATGAAAAAAAGGGAAATGTTAATGCATCTGGAAATAAACGATTAATCTCTATTAATAAACCTGCTAACGAACCGAACCATAGAGTACTTAGTACCGGTGCTACGGAAAGATATGTTTTTAGATCTCGCATTTTAAATCCTCCTTCTTTATTGTATTACATTATATATAGTAATATATATAACTACAGATGTACATGTAGTTAAGAAGTTCTTGTATTTGTATACGTAACCCCCCCATTTTAAAAATTAGAATTTAAATATTGTCTACTAGAACGATTTTATAGATTCCATTTTAAAATGGAAACGCCTATTTATATAAAATTGAAATTGAGAGAATTTTCGTAAAAAAAAAAAGTAATTTTTTTAATTATATATATGTTTGTTATCTGATATGAGACAAAAAAAAGAAGGATGTGGAAAACAAGACAGGAATTATCTACAATGACACTGTAAACCAATTGAAAGGGATGTAGCGCAGCTTGGTAGCGCGTTTGTTTTGGGTACAAAATGTCACGGGTTCAAATCCTGTCATCCCTACCTATTACTGCTCTTCTGAGCAGTAACGAGGGATCTATTTTAGATCTATCTTTTTTTAATAAAATTGGATATACATATAATTATTAAATTTATGATATACTATGATATAGTATATACGTACTAAATCAATTCGGGTTAAAGAATGTCCTCTTTATAGCCTTTTCGTTTTTTATAAAAAAACAAGAAAAACGCTCTTAGTTCAGTTCGGTAGAACGTGGGTCTCCAAAACCCAATGTCGTAGGTTCAAATCCTACAGAGCGTGATTTAACTCTTGTTTATTAGATTGTGTCAAAATTCCACTGTTCGCAAATAATTGAGCAGCAATCTGAATTAGACCTTCCGCATATGAAAGCAAGAAGGAGGTCAGTAAAAAAAAAGAGATGTTAATTAATCAAAAGTCCAACTGATCACCACGTCTGTATTGTAAATAAGCAGTTACAAATAATCCAGCCAAAGTAATAGGAATTAGACC